GGCCCCTCTCTGATAAGGAAGGAAACGAAAGAATCTCAATTTTATGACAAATCTGGTCCGATGGCTGTTCTCCACTAACCACAAGGATATAGGGACTCTATATTTCATCTTCGGTGCTATTGCTGGAGTGATGGGCACATGCTTCTCAGTACTGATTCGTATGGAATTAGCACGACCCGGCGATCAAATTCTTGGTGGGAATCATCAACTTTATAATGTTTTAATAACGGCTCACGCTTTTTTAATGATCTTTTTTATGGTTATGCCGGCGATGATAGGTGGATTTGGTAATTGGTTTGTTCCGATTCTGATAGGTGCACCTGACATGGCATTTCCACGATTAAATAATATTTCATTCTGGTTGTTGCCACCAAGTCTCTTGCTCCTATTAAGCTCAGCCTTAGTAGAAGTAGGTAGCGGCACTGGGTGGACGGTCTATCCGCCCTTAAGTGGTATTACCAGCCATTCTGGAGGAGCAGTTGATTTAGCAATTTTTAGTCTTCATCTATCTGGTGTTTCATCCATTTTAGGTTCTATCAATTTTATAACAACTATCTTCAACATGCGTGGACCTGGAATGACTATGCATAGATTACCCCTATTTGTGTGGTCCGTTCTAGTGACAGCATTCCTACTTTTATTATCACTTCCGGTACTGGCAGGGGCAATTACCATGTTATTAACCGATCGAAACTTTAATACAACCTTTTTTGATCCCGCTGGAGGGAGACCCCATATTATACCAGCATCTCTTTTGGTTTTTCGGTCATCCAGAGGTGTATATTCTAATTCTGCCTGGATTCGGTATCATAAGTCATATCGTTTCTACTTTTTCGGGAAAACCGGTCTTCGGGTATCTAGGCATGGTTTATGCCATGATCAGTATAGGTGTTCTTGGATTTCTTGTTTGGGCTCATCATATGTTTACTGTGGGCTTAGACGTTGATACCCGTGCCTACTTCACCGCAGCTACCATGATCATAGCTGTCCCCACTGGAATCAAAATATTTAGTTGGATCGCTACCATGTGGGGGGTTCGATACAATACAAAACACCCATGTTATTTGCTGTAGGGTTCATCTTTTTGTTCACCATAGGAGGACTCACAGGAATAGTCCTGGCAAATTCTGGGCTAGACATTGCTCTACATGATACTTATTATGTGGTTGCACATTTCCATTATGTACTTTCTATGGGAGCCGTTTTTGCTTTATTTGCAGGATTTTACTATTGGGTTGGTAAAATCTTTGGTCGGACATACCCTGAAACTTTAGGTCAAATCCATTTTTGGATCACTTTTTTCGGGGTGAATCTTACCTTCTTTCCCATGCATTTCTTAGGGCTTTCGGGTATGCCACGTCGCATTCCAGATTATCCAGATGCTTACGCTGGATGGAACGCCCTTAGCAGTTTTGGCTCTTATATATCCGTAGTTGGGATTTGTTGTTTCTTCGTGGTCGTAACAATCACTTTAAGCAGTGGAAATCAAAAAAGGTGTGCTCCAAGTCCTTGGGCTGTTGAACAGAATTCAACCACACTGGAATGGATGGTACAAAGTCCTCCAGCTTTTCATACTTTTGGAGAACTTCCTGCTATCAAGGAGACGAAAAGCTATGTGAAGTAAAAGAAGAAAGGGCCGCCGATTGCTAGTCAGAACCTAAGAGAACTTTTCAAAATGAGGATTCTAAAACGGTCGGGGTTGAGAATTGGGGATCGGATGCGGGCGAAATTTCCGCCAATGGCTGAGATGTTCAGTCGACTCCTCCCCTTTGTGGGGGTCCGGACCCCTACGAGTGAGCAGAAAAGGGATGACGTCAAGTCCACCTTTTTCTTTCTATAGAACATTTTTCTTTCTCTTACATTCCACGTTCCCGAAACGGAGACTCTTATTCTTCAATTTTTAGCCGATATGGCACGTGAAATCCTAACCATAGTTGGAGTTGCCTATATGCCTCTTATCGTTTTAAAAATCTTTCGTTCAGGCGGTTTGAACGAAGATAATATGGCAGAAAGACTAGGAGACCTATGTTTTGATTCAATCAAGGATAAAATTCAAAACAAGATTGACGAATTGCTCCAACTAGATTTTAATAAGACTCTTGTTCTTCCCCCTGGTCGGGTGATTCATGACATAGCACTCCATCAGGATTCAGAATCCTTGGCTGACTCTTTTTGAAAATCTGACCGAATTGGGTATTGAAAGTGTGGAGTTTGGACAAATTTTCTTATTTTTCTTTTTTATTGCAGTTCATTTGAATTTCTTAAAAAATATTTTTTTAGTAAGAAAGACTCCATTTTGAATTCCATCGGTGCAGGAGCTACTACAATTGCTTTAGCACCAGTACTTCTTTTTTAGAAACAAGGGCCACCATTTGGAATTGCCCTCTTGAGTAATGGGAAGCGGGCTAGTCCCCGAAAATGCCCTTTGTCGTTGGGGCTAAAAATCTGACTTGCTCGCCGCTGCGCTTCCTCTGCGGGAACTGCCTTTTCTGAGGTAGTTTACCGGCCTGACTGAAAGAAGTAGGGTTCTTTGGTGCTGTTGAGGCTTTCCTTGGCCATGAGGTGAACAACGAAGAAGCACATCATACGGCTCAGGTAAGCGATGAGCAAGCACAAGCTTAACTTACCAGTATTTATTAACTTACCAAGGTGATTCAGAACCACATTATGGACTGGTTCAGGCCAGTAAATAGAAGATTCAAAAGAGGCTCGGGAAGGCACGGAAGGCTTTCGGGGGCCTTTAGATCTTGAGGCCACACCTCCAGTTCCTCGCGAGCATAAATGAAGATCCCTTATTCGGAAATTTACTTCGCTTTGTATCACAAAGGCCATAATATCTTTCTTTCTATACGACCAAAGCCAGCCTGGTAGACTACGAAATCCATGTACCATATTTTGTTAATCGTTCTGGAGAGTTTGTGTGAGCCGAGTGGCACATCACTACGGGAAAAGAAACGGGCTCCATCGAGCTCTTTGGGGAATAACAACCACTCTATTATTGTACTGCAATTGGTGCGCTTTGCCACCTTAACGCTCTTGGGGTGCGAAATCCCATTCCTTCTTTTCTCCCCACTTGCATTAGTAGAGGTGAAAAAAGACCATTCTACTGAGCCGGTTCTATCTAGTGCCATGGAGAATTATTGCCCTTGGCCTTTATGAATTTAGTCCGCGTCGTGTAAGACATTGGGAAGTGGTCACCATATCAATTTGACTATCTATCTAGGGTGAACCCCTTTCTCGTGATGAAAGAAGCTGGGCCGATGCTTATCAAACGCATTTCTTTGAAAAAATGACCTATTTCATCAAGTCCGGTTATAGAATAAGGTCCAGTCCTTACTTAATTCGAGCAGGCTCTTGGGCAAGGTAAGGAGGCGAGACAGAAGAGTAGATCTATTATTGTAGGTAGGCATTTCTTCGCTTCTATCCTTTTGAGAGTCTATCTCACTCCGATTATAAAAGGGATTCATTTCAGGCGGGCTCAATGCAAGTCGTAGTTCGTTCCATCAGCATGGGAGTCGTGCCTGCAACCTTTGTGAGAAAAAGCTTCTATCATCCCAGCATAAGAAAAGGATTCTTGATTCTTCTTCCCGACGGGACAGGCGCACGTCTTAGAAAGAGTTTGCCGCTCTACTCAGGTTCTCATTCCGCTTTCCAGCCCCAATGGTACTTCCCGTTACCTATTTGAGAGAGATTGGAACTCAGACTTGCTGGTGCTCCTATCTGGGGCTTGCCCTTTGAATAATGCATCGAACCCGGCTTCCAACTAGCGTACTAGAAGATGTGATTTATGAGATCTGAAGCTGGCAAGAGATGACAGCAGAGTGAGGACCGCTAACCAAGAAGACCTTTTCGAATCCCAAACGAGGAGATAGACTAGCACCTTCTCGGCTGATTCTGTGCCCACCCTCAGATCTCATTACGGACTGACCCTTCGACTGCACTTCTTGCCCAATGGAGTACAAGACAAGTCCCCCGAAAGAGGGATCTGATTGGATTGAGCTGGTTTCAGCCTAAGAAGAATCATTCCTTTCTTGTAGGAAGATAGAACTTGTAGAGATATGGTTCATTTGACAAGGTTTCACATATATGGGGGAATGCCTTTTCTCAAATTGAGATACAATTTCTTTACTGAAATGGGCTTGCAAGGTTTCGCCACTAGGGGAGAATGAAAAATGTAAACTGGAGATATCTCAATAGAGTGAAAAACTACTTGCAAGCTTTGACAGCTATATGGAGATGCTGATTTAATGCATTGAATGGACCTCGATTCACCTCAAACAAGTGATCCAATTCGTTGATTCGCTTCAAACCTATCCTTCTATTCTCAATGGACGGGAATGACTAAACAAAGAAACGAAGCTAAGACCAGTCTTGCTCCTCTCCGCCTTTCCAGGCCTAGATATTCGAAGTTTATCAAAGGCCGGCTTGAGAAGGAAGGATTCAACTTGCTCACTAGCCCCGGCTCGCAGGAATGCTTTTCTACTCTTCACACCGGAATTGATTGTGAAGGCTAAGAAAGAAGAGTCCCGTCCTCCCTTTGATAAGAGTAAGCTGAGCTTCCTTCAGTTTGCTACTCGTACTAGAATTCTATTCTTGACTGGATCGTTAGCATATATTAAATAAATAGAAAGCATTGGTACCACCCTGGATGGAATGACTCTGTCTCACTGGCAGGCATGTTTCGACCTGAGGTTCACTGGCTCAAGGGCAGCTACTTACTAGCTTGAGGAGGATAAAATTTTTTTGTTTACTACAAAGTTGGTGATGAGGACTTATGTTATGACTTTGATTAGTGAAATGGGGCTTTCGAGCCGTTTGAGTAGTCAGCAAGCAAGCCGTCAACGATCCATCAGCTGATCCATCAACGGAGAAATGAAGAAGCATCATCCACGGAAAAAGAGAAAGGATTAGCGCGAGCCATTCTCGATGAATCAATCTCGTAGCGTTTTGATTCGCCTTTTTTCTTGTTTAAAAAATCTTCCAGGTAGCACATAACCAAGTTCGTTCAGCTATGATTTTCTCAATCGCATACATAAAAAGATACAAAAAGTGCCATTAAGCACGCATAAGAATATAGAAAGTACATAAAACACCTTGCCCCTTCAACACGTACTCAAAATGACCCAGTCAACAAAAAGATTAGGGCATAAAAGACCCAACCAGTCATTCACTCAGGAAAGATTCAGTTAGTGTCCAATTCGAATTCCTTTTCTATCAAACGGAACCTCCATCTCATAAGCGAGGATATCACTGAAGCAAGCTCATCTTCCCTATTCATAGACAATCTTCCTGACTGGCCGATCGCTCTCTTTGAATACGTTAAGGGCTCACTCCGTCCAGCTTCAGATCGAAGTCCTGATTCACCAATCTCCGAGTAAGCAACCTTTTCTAATAAGAAAGGGACTCGTGCTCGCTGCTTTTCTCATCTATGGTTTCTACCATGACTAAAACTGAATCGGGAACAGAGATCGGGATGGAATCGCCTTTCCTTCTTCGTCTGCCTAAGACAGAGTCCCGCTTTTCTAAGAGAAGAGGAGGTGGACTACTGAAATGTATCTTCTTTTTCTATGTTATTCATTGGTCGGTCTATCGATCGTAGAGGAATGCCCACGGTCCTTACTTTGTTCCAACTAGGCCTGTGTTTCTTTCACTGAACACCAAACGGGCATTCTCCGTGCTGGCATGAACAACCTAGAAAGAAGAATTACAGATTTGCTTTGTTGCACCGATCCTAAAGCTAGAGTGAACTAATCGGAGCTCAATAAACTCGATCTTGACCTTATTTTATAGCCCTTTCCCTCAAGCACTGCTTGATGAGATCTGAAGCTGGCCTAGGAGAGGCTCGCTGGCCTAAGAAGTAGTCCCGCCTGCCTTAAAGCCCCCAAACCGATCGCTATCGTTTTCTTGCTTTCTTGTTGTCTTGAATTGTTATAGAACGGCTTTATATCAGGTATAGTTGGTAGGATGAAGCGTTAGTGGATATAGCAAGTGTGCCGGGGATGCGGCTCGGGCGTAGTAGGTCTGGACGCCTAGCATGAAACAGCCTTCTCTGGTAGCGGCACTATACCTTAGTATAGTATCTCTCTAGCTTCCAGTCTATATAAAACGTAGTTAGCAGAGGTAAGTCTGTCTGGCGTTCCCTCGCGTAAAGGGCTACTTTGGCATCGGCTCTCTCTCGTTAGGTAATTACCGAGGCGAAAGCCGCTCTCTCGGAAGTCAGTTTCCCCGCCATCTTAGTGGTACTAGTCTAATAAACTTTCACTTGAACTGCCAAGACTCGGATTTTTTTTGTTGTGGTAACGCCCTTAACGAATTACGTTTAACGTCCCTTTATGACTTTCCCGATCGGCGCCTCGGGTCGGTAGCCGGGCTTCGGGACATTACTACCACGGCTACTATCGACCCGAGCCCAAAGAAGGACTAAAGCGAGGAGTTCATTAGCCATACATAGTGAAGGGGATGGGGGTCAACCTCTTTCATGACCCATGGCCCCAGTGTGTCACTTGGTTAGCATTTCTAGAACAAATTGAGTAGGGTTGGTTTTTCGATAGGGAAACGGGGGAGTTGGCTGTAGTTGAGACACGTTTTTCGGATGGACGATATGGATTTCTTCGAGATGGTTAACCACTTTTTAACCGTGAGAGGGAGGTCATTCAGAACCCGCTGGCTCCAGAACCGGTGGAAGTTCCCCCCATCAAGAACAACGTGAGGCACTTCGAAGTGCCATTCAAACTTTGATTCTTGAGCAAGTTCGGGAACATTGTGAGAAGGGGAAAGGGCGGCTGTCCGTTCACTTTCCGGAAATGGCAGAAAGATATTCCAGTGCCGCAGAGAACATTATGTCTCGCGATCTGGAAATATCTGCGGAGATGGTCAGAAGAAGGGTTGCCCCAAAATCCATTCGATTACCTTACGGCGAGAAAGGATTGGACGGTGAATTTGGAAGCCTGAAGAATCTCAGGTCAGGTAGAAGGATAGAAAGAAGACAGTCTAGATAGCATCTCGGGGCAAAGCAAAACTCATCCATGAAAATGCCGGTGATCGCTAATCCAGTCCTAATCTCACAAAGAAAAAAAGGTGAATCAATGAGTCGGTTAAAAAGTAAAGTTCTATACGATATTAGAATGCAAGAACTCTAGAAAGAATACATTATAGGGCAGCTAAAAAGAGAAAGAGAGAAAGAAAGGATTCTTCATGATCAGTTCGTTCGAAAGGTCGAGCAGCAGTCTAACTTTGAAAATCAATCCTGTCCCTTGGTTGTTCTGGCCTTGCCATCGAAAGCACGGTTTCAGAAATGCTTTAGTTAATACCGCTCCGTGGGCTTCGCATGATTAGGATCAATCAGAACAGCCTCGCCTGCCCTGGAAAGTAGATCTACTGATGGTTAGGGGTTAGCGAACATCGCCTTTCTCATATAGATATAGGACTTAGACCTGTACACCCGCACCTTCTTCTTACGTGAAGGTATGTCATGCCCCGCCCTAACTCATATCTTCCTTCCTCTGGGACATTGGTGCACTTGCAAACAAAGTACTCCTATCCGCTTGTAGAGAGTCTTTCTCCGACCTTTGAAGTTGAACACTTTCTCAATTGTGAGCTGGAAAGTGAGTCTGAAGCGAGTTGGTATGGTCTAGGGCTTCCGATTTACAGGCTATGAGAATGCCTTCCAACTCTTTCATAATCGTTCGAAGAAGGACCGGCTGGAGAGTAAGTAGTACTAAAGTCTGTTGGTAGGTAGGCTTTGTTGAGGGGGAACCCCGCCTCTTAAGTAAATAAAGCATAGAAAAAGTGCGCTCTATAGCTAGCTCCAATTGAACAGGTTGAGGAGAAGAGCCGCTAAAGCCCTTTTGAACTACGTAAGCCTCGGGCTAGTTTAAATAAACTAGCCTTGAACCAGGGCGGAAGGAATAGCACGCAAAAGCCGGGTGGGTCGTAAGAGCCTTTTCAGGAAAAAAGTCTTCTTGTCTTTCTTTCGCTATCCTTAGGTTAAGAATACGAATCCTATTTCCTTGAAAGGAAGCTCTACCCTACTTTCTTTGTTTTTAGTAAGTAAACTAAGTTTCTTTCCTATTCTGTTAGTGATTAGTGATCTCGAATCGAGCCTGATGCCTAGCCCGTTGGATTGATCAGCGGAGTAGTAAACTCTTTTTACGGACTTCACATGGAAACAGGTCACGTTTCTTTGTAATTCGTTAGGGAACTAAGTGCCGGTTGAGGCTCAAAACTGAGCGTTGTAGTCCACGGACTTTGACTCTGGCAGTTATGGAATGCGTTAAGGGCTCTTAACTTAAGGAGGAGGGATAGGGGCTAAACCCACCATCCCTAGCTGGAAAGTCTCATTGAGTTCCCAGCTCGGCCTACGCTACGATCGTTAGAACTCCCTCCAATCGGTTCAAAGCCGCAGATCAAGGTTGTTGTGCTTTCTCTTTGTCCAGAAGACTAAGTAGTTGACGAGGTCTCATTTCCTGACTACTAGAAAGGCAACAAGCCTTGTTTGTTGCCAGTCTCGCATAGCGTGAATTTTAGGGCAAAAAACCAACCTGGTAAAGAGGGTAGGTGGGTGAGGAAGGAAGTGCGAGATCCGGTCATTGAGAACATTGATATTGAAAGCTTCAAACAAGTAGTCCGCTAAGGTATCAAAATAGAGCTTCCAGAGGCAAGCCGAATCAGAGAATCTTTCTCCCTCTGAGTAGTCTATCAAAGCACAACGAGAATGGCTCTGACTAAGCATCTGGTGAGGGATCCGCTGTGAAGCTAGAAAAGCCAGATGAGCCTGGTTCAAGCCTCCTTTTCTGATAGAGGGGAGTGAGAAAGAGTTCCATCCTTCATGAATGCATCAATTATCGTCCAGTCTAGTCGTCGGGGTTCATCTGGCAGTTCATTCGCCTCTTTTTCGGTATGAGAAACTAGAAGCTCTTTCATCGTGGGATATTTATCATCCTAAGGAATAAGAAGAATAGGTCGATCAAAGCACTCATCTCCATCTTCCATCCTTTCCTCTCCTACCAAACTCCGGGCATATGAGTTCTAGATGAATCAATCGGGGAGCTTTAGCCCTACTGATTCAAAAATATGGAACTCTCCTTAGTAGCAACTCATTCATACGCCGAGCGGAGCAGAGAAATGAACTACCTTTCCCATAACTCACTCCAGCGGAAGCCTAATTAATGTTTTCTCTTCTTCAGAAAAAGGAGTAGGTTCCGAGCTCTCCTCTTCAAGAAGGCGGGCAGGCGAGGAGTATGAGTTACAGTTAAATGAGTGGAACGGAAAAGGGAAGTAGTTTCAAACTCTCCCTTGTTAGCTCGAGTCGAAGATAAGGTGCAAAGGTTGACTCTTATTCATCAAGGGTCCAGTCCCAGAGTGGCTCTCCTTCCGTCAAGTGGGCTTGACCCGCCCGAAAGTGGTTTACATGGTTATGAGGGAAACCGGTAACTGGTGAGACATAGTAGTAGAAAGTATCCGACTGCAAGAAGTTCAGCAGAAACCCTTCTCGTTGAGGATCGACGGAGTTGATCTAGGATAGCTTGCCTCGCCTAACAAAATCATACTTGAGAGAAAGGGCAGGGCAGGAGGTGCAGGTACTTGAAGACCGTGTCTATTTAATCATTAGCCGCAGGCATCCCAATGCAATGCTTAACCACCTCAAGTACTAAGCCCCACTTCTACTTCTACCTTCGTGCCTAAGGGTAGATAGGATCCGGGAGATGGGGATGGTGAGAGGAGGCCTTCCCGCCCGCTAACCGTACCACTAGCCTTTACACAGCGGATTAGCCTCTTGGCTAGGCATTTCCTTCCTTCGTTTCTGTTCCCCACCCGGTCCGTACCTGCCTGTGTACTCCCCTCCCGGGGTCATAGCTCTTGATGGCCGGGGAATGGATTCAATGGTTCTAGTTCCGCCTCCAGGGGTTCTGTTAGAGGCTAGCCAGCAGATGGAGAAATGGATAGATATGGAGATGCAGAGTCAGAAGGCTTAGCTTATTGCTTTGAACCTTCGCTTCCACCGGCTTCGAGGCGCCCAGATCCAGTAGTTGCTCCTAATGGCAGGTGATATGCTTCCACAGGTGTTAGAGGAGATGAATAGCTTGCCCTTCGAGGCAACGCCAGCGGTAGAGGGAGAAGTCAAGCAATTAGATCCAGTGGCGTTAGATGGATGCCTTTCGACTGGAAATGGAGATATAGCTCGAATAGAGGGAGAGGGCGATAGGCCCAACAAACCTTCTATTCGTTCCCGATCTGAAGGCACGAAAGGAGGACCTGGGCACAAAGGGAGGGGAGAAAGACCAGAACTTCACTCTGCCTCTTCTGAATATCTAGTTCCGTACCGTCAGGTCCCGTTTCCGCTCCTAGCGAGCTAACATCATAAAATGAACTTCTAAACTCTCCTGCTATTCATTCGCCAATAACCTCCATTCGAAGCCCAGCCGGGAAGGACAGATGCTACTAAAAAGCCGATTATCGCATGTTTTTAGAGGCCCCTTAAACTCGCGATTTAGCAAATAAAATAGACCATTCCGGACCTTTTCCTCATGTCGCTACCAGCTACAGATCAGATATGACCGGTTGAAGAAAGAAGAAAAGATCGATGAACGATTAAGCCCTTAGAGACCAATGAAATGCTACCGAGAAGCTTTATTACACAAAAGTGATTTGAAGACCTCTTGCTTCTGCTTCCTGCTTACTTTTGCTATCACCTCAACTGCTTTCGACCTGCTCACTTAGAATGAAGATCAATAATGGGCGGAAAGGCTTTACACAAGACCACAGAGCGAGAGAGAGCCTTCGCTTACCTGCTTAACCGTGCCCTCCTATCGTACCTATATCCCCTTTCCTTCAGTTACATCCAGTCTAAGTTCTGCTTCCAACTACCGATGGGAGAGGGCTTGGACGTATAGCAAGATGAAATAAGAGGTATGGCATACGGGAATGGTATATGAAATGAAAGGCTGGAAACAGAGCTGGAGATGAGCGCTAGCCAATGGTTAATACTTCAGAAAGCACCTTAGCAATTACCAGTAATGCCCCTATCGACCTCAGTCTTGTTTTTTGCTAGCTTGAGTCTAGAACTTGACTATCTCATTAAACGCCGAATATCCATATATCTAATTTATGGAAGATAGTCGGCCCACTTCTAGCCGTTCCAGCGATTATGCCTGTTCTAGCCCTACCATCCACCCCTATCATCATAATAGAAAGGGGTACTTTCGAGCTGATCTGTAACGGATCAAAGCGACCGTTAGTCGGGCTGATCTGTGATTGGTCAAGGCGACCGAAAGGACACATACCTACTCCATATTCCTTAAATAGGCAAGACTCGGATACTGCATCCGAGAAGTATAATAGTTTACTGAACAACTACTTAGATCTTGATTGATTTGGATGCTTTTTCATTACTCCAAAAAAAGCCATCCCATGAGTATACATGACCCCACTACCTGTATAAAGCGTACATCTCTGCTCAGGGAGTAGGTCAAAGCTTTTATAAGAATTATAAGAAAAGTCAAAAGCTGGAATCCGAGAAGACAAGACCCCTAAGAGCTTCTTGTAAACCAATTATTCGATCTGGAGATCCCGCTGCCGGAGACATCACTAAACTCAGGGGTGTCTCTTGCAAAGAAGAATTCGTAGATATTTTCCCAGAACCCCAGTCCAGCCTACCCGACTGATAGAATCTAGAATCCACTCTCCGCCCTTATTAGTAGTAGGCGAATAGTGACCCTATTTGTATGCGCATTCACACGACGGGCACGTTCCAAGATCTCCCGCAACGAGAACCTAACACATGGTTTCTTGATAGTAAGCTGATTAAATAAATGAATCATAGGTTGGTTGAATATTGAGTTCCGCTTAGGCTACGTGTTCACGCACTACTAAACCGCACACAGGATCTTAGACAGGTTTCGTCCCCTTTCGGGAACACCTTCTTACTAGTAGGGGCTAAGCCTGAGGCAAATATACCGAAAAAGAAGATCTCTATGGTCGATTCTACGAAGAGTAGATTCGCCCCTTATGTTATGGCTCGTCTCGCGCTTAGTCACTCGCGGGATTCGGATAGGGGGCAGCAAGTCTTTTCTGAAAAAACTCGCAGTTCTCCCCTTATCTAAAATATATATATTAGAGACTCACTCTTTGGTTGGATCGGACAGGGACTTCTATAAAGATCTTTCCACTCATTCATCATACTCAAAGTCGAAGTCACGGCGGAAAAATAACAAGAATCGGTGTCGTGGTGGTGCTACGAGATGGCGATTTCTCGTATAGAAGAATAGATCCGCGGACCTATTGATTGACCATAGATGCGAACCGATCGACCGCTATCTAAGAGAAGATAAGTAGTTCTTCTATCGTTCAAGGGCAAGGGGATAACATGTAGCGGCTTGCCTAGATCTCGTATTTCCCACGTAGTCCGTCGGTCAAACCAACGATTCTCTTCTCAAAGTAATAGAGAGATTCTTGTTATTTTTCCGGTATGTAGCTCCGCGAGCTAGGAGCGCATCATCGGG